TAAACAATGAGTTGATAAATCGAATTGAAGCTTTAGACAAAAGATCTATTTCTGTTGATATACTAGAAAAAAAAATTAGATTGTGTAATGAGGGGAATAAAAAAGAATACTTGCACCAAATATATGATCCTTTCTTGAGTGGGTTGCATCGTGGAAGAATCAAAAAATTTCTTTCACCTTTAATTAGAAATGAAATTTTAATAGAAAGTTTTATAGAAAGAAATAAAATTCATGTTCTCTTTCTTACTGATACGGATCGCCGAAAATTGGAACAGAAAAGAGAACGATTTGAAAAAAAAACATTATCAAAAAAAAGAAGGTATTTCTTAACTTTAATCAGTCAACTTGCTAGAGAAAGAGAATCAAACTTTAATTTGAAAGTATCCTTTTTATTTTTAGAACAAGAAAGAATGGATTCCGAAAAGGAAACAAAATTTTTAAAATTTTTATTCGATGCAATTAGAACTGATACTCAAAATAAAAAAAGAAAAAGAAAAATTATTGGAATAAAAGAAATCAGTAAAAACGTCCCTCGATGGTCATTTAAATTAATCAATGAATTAGAACAACAGGAAGGAGAGGGTGAAGAAGAAGTACCCATTGATTATCAGATTCGTTCAAGAAAAGCCAAACGTGTAGTGATTTTTACTGATAATCGGCGAAATAATGATAATAAAGATATTACAAATCCTGATAAAACAGACGAAGTGGCTTTGATACGCTATTCGCAACAATCGGATTTTCGTCGAGACATAATCAAAGGGTCTATGCGAGCACAAAGACGTAAAACAGTTATTGGGGAACTCTTTCAAGCAAATGCGCATTCTCTCCTCTTTTTGAACAGAATATACAAAACACACCTTCTTTTTTTTGATACCTCCGGGGTAATGAAACTCATTTTTCGAAACTGGATGGGAGAGGGAACAGAACTAAAAATTTCAGATTATATAGAAGAAAAAAAAGAGAAAGACAAAAAAGAAGAGAACAAAAGAAAGGAAAAAGTACGAATAGAAATAGCAGAAGCCTGGGATACCATCCCATTCGCACAAGCAGTAAGAGGTTTAATGTTAATAACTCAATCGACTCTTAGAAAATATATTCTATTACCTTCATTAATAGTAGCTAAAAATATTATCCGTATACTACTATTGCAATTTCCTGAATGGTCTGAGGATTTCAAGGAATGGAATAGAGAAATACATATTAAATGCACCTATAATGGTGTTCAATTATCAAAAAGAGAATTTCCAAAAAATTGGTTACTAGACGGCATTCAGATAAAAATACTGTTTCCTTTCTGTCTGAAACCTTGGTACGGATCTAAGTTAGGGTCTTCTTATATAGATCGAATGAAAAAGAAAGGGCAAAAAGATGATTTTTCTTTTTTAACAGTTTGGGGAATGGAGACTGAACTTCCTTTTGGTTCTCCCCGAAAACGGCCTTCCTTTTTTGGACCTATTTTAAAGAAACTCGAAAAAAAAATTGGAAACTTCAAAAAAAAATATTTTCGAATTCTACAAGTTTTAAAAGCAAGAACAAGATTTTTTCTAACTATCTCAAAAAAAACAAACAAATGGTTTAGCAAAAGTATTCTATTTTTAAAAATAATAATAAAAGAAATTTCAAAAATAAAAAGAATTCTATTTAGTAGATTGAAAGAAGTAGATAAATCAAGCGAAACGAAAAAAGAAAAAGATTCTATAACGCGTAATCAAATAATTCATGAATCCGTGAATCAAATTAGATCTACAAGTTGGACAAATTATTTACTGACAGAAAAAAAAACGAACGATCTAACTGATAGAACAAGTACAATTAGAAAAAAAATAGAAAAAATTACAAAAGAAAAAAAAAAAGTGATTCCAGGAATAAATCTTAGTCCTAATACTAATAAAAGTAGTTCTAATGTTAAAAGATTCGAATTCCCAAAAACTATTTGGCAAATATTAAAAAGGCGCGGCGCTCGATTAATTCATAAATTTTATTTTTTTATAAAATTTTTCATTGAAAAGATATACATAGATATACTTCTATCTATGATTAATATTCCCAGAATGCATACAAAATTTTTTCTTGAATCAACAAAAACTCTTATTGATAAACCCATTTTAAATATTAAAAAAAATCATGAAAAAGGTAATAAAACTAATGAAACGAGAATTGACTTTATTTCAACTATACAAAAATCCTTTTATAATATTAGTAATAATAATTCACAGAATGTTGATGGATTATCCTCCTTCTCACAAGCATATGTATTTTACAAATTGTCACAAATCCAAGTTCTTAAATTAAACAAGTTAAGATCTATTCTTGAATATCACGGAACACCCCTTTTTCTTAAAACTTCAATAAAAACTTATTTTGTAAGACAAGGAATAATTGATTCTGGATTCAAAGCTAAGAAACTTCGGAACTCGAAAAAAAATAAATGGAAAAACTGGTTAATAGGTCATTATCAATACCATTTATCTCAGATTAGATGGTCTAAATTAAAATT